TTCGCCCCTGTATCTTCCAAAAGGGAAAAATATTTCTGAGAGTTGTTTCATGGATTCGCAAGAGAGTACTTGGGTTCTCCCAATAAATAAAAAGTGTATCATGCCTGAATCTAACCGGGGTTCGCGGTGGTGGAGGAACCGGATCGGAAAAAAGAGGGATTCTAGTTGTAAGGTATCTAATAAAACCGTAGTTGGAATTGAGATCTCATTCAAAGAGAAAGATAGCAAATATCTGGAGTTTCTTTTTTTATCCTATACGGATGATATGATCCGCAAGGACCATGATTGGGAATTGTTTGATCGTCTTTCTCCGAGGAAGAAGCGAAACATACTCAACTTGAATTCGGGACAGCTATTCGAAGTCTTAGGGAAAGACTTGATTTGTTATCTCATGTCTGCTTTTCGTGAAAAAAGACCAATTGAAGGGGGGGGGTTCTTCAAACAACAAGGAGCTGAGGCAACTATTCAATCAAATTATATTGAGCATGTTTCCCATCTCTTCTCGAGAAACAAGTGGGATATTTCTTTGCAAAATTGTGCTCAATTTCATATGTGGCAATTCCACCAAGATCTCTTCGTTAGTTGGGGAAAGAATCAGCACGAATCGGATTTTTTGAGGAACGTATCGAGAGAGAATTTGATTTGGTTAGACAATGTGTGGTTGGTAAACAAGGATCGGTTTTTTAGCAAGGTACGGAATGCATTGTCAAATATTCAAAAAGAAAGATCGATTCTTTGGGATCCTTCCTTTCTTCAAACGGAAGGAACAGAGATAGAATCAGATCGATTCCCGAAATGCCTTTTTGGATCTTCCTCAATGTCCCGGCTATTCGCGGAACGTGAGAAGCAGATGAATAATCATCTGCTTCCGGAAGAAATCGAAGAATTTCTTGGGAATCCTACAAGATCAATTCGTTCTTTTTTCTCTGACAGATGGTCAGAACTTCATCTGGGTTCGAATCCTACTGAGAGGTCCACTAGAGATCAGAAATTTTTGAAGAAAAAACAGGATGTTTCTTTTGTTCTTTCCAGGCGATCGGAAAATAAAGAAATGGTTGATATATTCAAGATAATTACGTATTTACAAAATACCGTCTCAATTCATCCTATTTCATCAGATCCGGGATCTGATATGGTTCCGAAGGATGCACCGGATATGGACAGTTCCAATAAGATTTCATTCTTGAACAAAAATCCATTTTTTTATTTATTTCATCTATTCCATGGCCGGAACAAGGGGGGATACACGTTACACCATGATTTTGAATCAGAAGAGAGATTTCAAGAAATGGCAGATCTATTCACTCTATCAATAACCGGGCCGGATCTGGTGTATCATAGGAGATTTGCCTTTTCTATTGATTCCTACGGGTTAGATCAAAAAAAATTCTTGAATAAGGTATTCAACTCCAGAGATGAATCGAAAAAGAAATCTTTATTGATTCTACCTCCTCTTTTTTATGAAGAGAATGAATCTTTTTATCGAAGGATCAGAAAAAAATTGGTCCGGATCTACTGCGGGAATTATTTGGAAGATCCAAAAATAAAAACGGCGGTATTTGCTAGCAACAACATAATGGAGGCAGTCAATCAATATAGATTGATCCGAAATCTGATGCAAATCCAATATAACACCTATGGGTACATAAGAAGTGTATCGAATCGATTCTTTTTAATGAATAGATCCGATCGCAACTTCGAATATGAAATTCAAAGGGATCAAATAGGAAATGATACTCTGAATCATATAACTATAATGAAATATATGATCAACCAATATTTATCGAATTTGAAAAAGAGTCAGAAGAAATGGTTTGATCCTCTTATTTCTCGAACCGAGAGATCCATGAATCGGGATCCTGATGCATACAGATACAAATGGTCCAATGGGAGCAAGAATTTCCAGGAACATTTCATTTCTGACCAGAAGAACCATTTTCAAGTAGTGTTCGATCGATTACGTATTAATCAATATTCGATTGATTGGTCCGAGGCTATCGACAAACAAGATTTGTTTAAGTCACTTCGTTTCTTTTTGTCCAAGTCACTTCCCTTTTTGTCCAAGTCACTTCCCCTTTTCTTTGTGAGTATCGGGAATATTCCCATTCATAGGTCCGAGATCCACATCTATGAATTGAAAGGTCCGAATGATCAACTCTGCAATCAGTTGTTAGAATCAATAGATGTTCAAATCGTTCATTTGAATAAATTGAAACCCTTCTTATTAGATGATCATGATACTTCCCAAAGACCGAAATTCTTGATCAATGGAGAAACGATATTACCATTTTTGTTCAAAAAGATACCAAAGTGGATGATTGACTCATTCCATACTAGAAATAATCGCAGGAAATCCTTTGATAATACGGATTCCTATTTCTCAATGATATCCCACGATCGAGACAATTGGCTGAATCCCGTGAAACCATTTCATAGAAGTTCATTGATATCTTCTTTTTATAAAGCAAATCGACTTCGATTCTTGAATGATCCACATCACTTCTGGTTCTATTGTAACAAAAGATTCCCTTTTTATGTGGAAAAGACCCGTATCAATAATTATGATCTTACATATGGACAATTTATCAATATCTTGTTCATTCGCAACAAAATATTTTCTTTGTGCGTCGGTAAAAAAAAACATATTTTTTTGGAGAGAGAGACTATTTCACCAATTGAGTCACTGGTATCTGACATATTCATACCTAACGATTTTCCACAAACACAAAGTGGTGACGAAACGTATAACTTGTACAAATATTTCCATTTTCCAATTCGATCCGATCCATTCGTTCGTAGAGCTATTTACTCGATCGCAGACATTTCTGCAACACCTCTAAGAGAGGAACAAATGGTCAATTTTGAAAGAACTTATTGTCAGCCTCTTTCAGATATGAATTTATCTGATTCAGAAGGGAAGAACTTGTATCAGTATCTCAGTTTCAATTCAAATATGAGTTTGATTCACACTCCATATTCTGAGAAATATTTACCATCTGGAAAGAGGAAAAAACGGAGTCTTTGTCTAAAGAAATGCGTTGAGAAAGGGCAGATGTATAGAACCTTTCAACGAGATAGTGCTTTTTCAAATCTCTCAAAATGGAATCTGTTCCAAACATATATGCCATGGTTCCTTACTTCGACAGGGTGCAAATATCTAAATTTCACCCTTTTAGATACTTTTTCAGACCCATTGCCGATACTAAGTAGTAGTCAAAAATTTGTATCCCTTTTTCATGATATTATGCATGGATCAGATATACCATGGCCAATTGATCAGAAGATTCTTCCACAATGGACTCTGATAAGTGAGATTTCGAGTAAGTGTTTACAGAATCTTCTTCTGTCCAAAGAAATGATTCATCGAAATAATGAGTCACCCGTTCCATTGATATGGACATCAAAAAATGCTCGGGAGTTCCTCTATTCAATCCTTTTCCTTCTTCTTGTTGCTGGATATCTCGTTCGTATACATCTTCTCTTCGTTTCCCGAGCCTCTAGTGAGTTACAGACAGAGTTAGAAAAGATCAAGTCTTTGATGATTCCATCATACATGATTGAGTTGCGAAAACTTCTGGATAGGTATCCTACATCTGAACTGAATTCTTTCTGGTTAAAGAATCTCTTTCTAGTTGCTCTGGAAGAAATACGGGGTTCCGCTTATGGGGTCAAATCAATACGTTCTAAGAAGAAATATTTGAATATCAACCTCATTGATCTCATAAGTATCATACCAAATCCCATCAATCGAATCACTTTTTCGAGAAATACGATACATCTAAGTCGTACAAGTAAAGAGATCTATTCATTGATAAGAAAAAGAAAGAACGCGAACGATGATTGGATTGATGATAGAATAGAATCCTGGGTCGCGAACAATGATTCGATTGATGATGAAGAAAGAGAATTCTTGGTTCAGTTCTCCACCTTAACGACAGAAAAAAGGATTGATCAAATTCTATTGAGTCTGACTCATAGTGATCATTTATCAAAGAATGACTCTGGTTATCAAATGATTGAACAACCGGGATCAATTTACTTACGATACTTAGTTGACATTCATAAAAAGTATCTAATGAATTATGAGTTCAATAGATCCTGTTTAGCAGAAAGACGGATATTCCTTGCTCATTATCAGACAATCACTTATTCACAAACCTCGTGTGGGGCTAATAGTTTTAATTTCCCATCTCACGGAAAACCCTTTTCGCTCCGCTTAGCCCTATCCCCTTCTAGGGGTATTTTAGTGATAGGTTCTATAGGAACTGGACGATCCTATTTGGTCAAATACCTAGCGACAAACTCCTATGTTCCTTTCATTACGGTATTTCCAAACAAGTTCCTGTATGATAAGTCTAAAGGTTATCCTATTGACGATATCGATTTTGATGATAGTGACGATATCGATATTGATGATAGTGACGATATTGATGATGACCTTGATATGGAGCTGCTAACTATGACGAATGTGCTAACTATTATGGATATGACGCCAAAAATAGACCGATTTGATATCACCCTTCAATTCGAATTAGCAAAAGCAATGTCTCCTTGCATAATATGGATTCCAAACATTCATGATCTGTATGTGAATGAGTCGAATTACTTATCCCTCGGTCTATTAGAGAACTATCTCTCCAGGGATTGTGAAAGATGTTCCACTAGAAATATTCTTGTTATTGCTTCGACTCATATTCCCCAAAAAGTGGATCCCGCTCTAATAGCTCCGAATAAATTAAATACATGTATTAAGATACGAAGGCTTCTTATTCCACAACAACGAAAGCACTTTTTCATTCTTTCCTATACTAGAGGATTTCACTTGGAAAAGAAAATGTTCCATACTAACGGATTCGGGTCCATAACCATGGGTTTCAATGCACGAGATCTTGTAGCACTTATCAATGAGGTCCTATCAATTAGTATTACACAGAAGAAATCAATTATAGAAACTAATACAATTAGATCAGCTCTTCATAGACAAACTTGGGATTTGCGAT